GGAAGAAATAGAAAGAATGAATATATAAATTCGATAAGAGAGGGTCTAAAGCGGGTAGCGGGAATCGAACCCGCATCGTTAGCTTGGAAGGCTAGGGGTTATAGTCGACGCCGGTTCAATTCAACATTTTTAACGTCTCTAATTCAAAACCGAACATGAAACTTTGGTTTCATTCGGCTCCTTTATGGAAGATGGATAAATTCCTAGATCTAAAGATCGAAAAGATGTGAATGAAAATTTTACCCATAACATCTATGTTAGCTTTTTTGTCTGAATACATTGAATTCAAAAAGACTTGCTTTTTAGATGATCCCGTTAGAATAAGATAATTGTAACAATCTTTCTAGTTCCTTCGTTCTTTATTTCTATTTCAAAAAATCCTTAGGAAAAGTACTTTGTTCCCACCGAGCTAAAACAATATGTCGATGTCTCTAGTAAATCAAAGTCATCATTTAATAGCTATTTTGCTTCAATTTCTTCTCTATCAACTCAAAATTGAAGATTTAGTTACGGTTAGAAATCCACTTTTCTATCTTCAGCCATGGATCTTTATTCATAATTTGTAAATTGGATTAATACTTCCAATGAAATAATTATGTTTCGCAATTTTAGAATCCAATTTTCAATTTACAATTGACCTTTGGATACAAATCACGAGAATTTCTATTTTTCCTCGAATCAGTCGTTGAGAGGTAAAGGATTAAATCCTTTTAAGAAAAAAAGTTTTTAATCGGAATATAAATTAAACCGAGGGACCCCTTAACTATTAAGGGGATTAATAGAACGAATCACACTTTTACCACTAAACTATACCCGCTACAATGTGATTATTGTATACAAATGGATCTTTTGTCGAACAGAGGCATTTGGCGTAATCAAAATAGGATCCGAAACGAATCATGAAAATTAGAGTGTTAACTTTCTTTTTTTGTTTGCGGGATTCAATTAGGAAAAGATTAAATAACTAAAATTAACTAAGAATAAGAATTTCTTTTTTTTACTAAAGTCATTTTGATAGAGACGATTCACTAAAAGCACCAAAATCATAACATAAAAATGCGTTGTGTAAGAGTCCAGAGTTTTTTTTATTTATTCTATATCTCTTTTTTATTACAAAAAAATAGAAAACACAGTAAGTAAAAAAAAAAAGAAAAAAATAATAAGAAATCACACTTTCGAGTTGTTTTAATTTACTAACAAGTTTTTCCGTTTTCAAACCCGATAAAGGGTTTTATCTATCATTCATTGAAACAAAAAAAGGGCTTGGCAAAGGGCCCTGACTAGGTCAATACCTAGCCGGGCCGGGCGCGGGAGTAAAAGAAAAGTGCCTTTTCGATCAAAATGAAAACAATTGGATCTTTTTAGCTCTTACTTTATCTAAATTGAATTACTGATAAAAGTTATACATATCTAATCTATATAATAAAAAAATAGAAAGAAAGCCTTTTTTAATCCTTACTTTATGTGTAATGTAACATAGTATTTTTTTTTTCAATTGGGAGAGATGGCTGAGTGGACGAAAGCGGCGGATTGCTAATCCGTTGTACAAGTTATTTGTACCGAGGGTTCGAATCCCTCTCTTTCCGCTTCCCTCGATGACTTGATATTTTAATTTCATTGATCTTTCAAAATTTTCAAATCATTTTTCATTTTATTCTTCACGTCCAGGATTACGCCCCGGATCATTAGATAGGAATCCAAAGATGAAGAGAGAAACAAAGAATATCACTACTGTATAAACGAAAAGTTTGAGAGTAAGCATTACACAATCTCCAAGATCATTTTTTTTTTGAAAAGGGGGAATAGATCGTCTGTTTTTATACCACATACCCTAATTCTATTTTGACATCACGAAATGAATGAGGCGCTTTCTAGAAATAGAAAAATTTTTGAATTTATGAAAATTCTTTTGTCATAAGAGTCTTTCATTACTCAAATTGCATTTCATACCCAAAATTATATATTATCGAAGATTCGGATACTAATAGGATTAGTGTCTTTCATTGGAAAACAAAATGGGGTCTGAATGGAGTGATTTAGATTTATCGCGTCTAGTCAAGAGTTTCTTTGAATGGAGGGTTCATTATTGTGAGACTTATTTGATCCAATTGATAAAATCTTCGAAATAAATACTGAATTTTCTAGGATAATATTAAAGATCTCAGCGAAAACTTACAGCAGCTTGCCAAACAAAGGCTAAAAGAAAAAAAAACAGAGGTATGACTGGCATAACATCTACAATCGGATTCAAAAAAGCATAGGCCTCCGGCAATTTGGCGAAGACAAAATTACTCGAATAAAGAGCCGAATTAATACAGGTCAAACTAAAGATATTAAGCATAACAGGCATTTTGTTCTTGGAGATAATTTCATTTTGATTGAGTTATTGATATGAAGTCAAAAGGAAGAAAGTAAGGTAGAAAAAATTCTTCTTTGTCTTTGAATTCACCCAATCAAAAACCCTCCCACTCTCAAATAGAATAGAAGAAATTCGACTTTCATACAATATCTTAATTGAATTATATGTAATGATCAATAAATTGAATTTGATTCTATATATATACGTATCAAAATCTTAGCAAGAATATATTCTCTAAATTAGATATTTGAATTAGAATTGACGATCAACTAATACCAGCATTATTCTTTAGTAGTGTCGAATAAAAATTTAAATGGGGCGTGGCCAAGTGGTAAGGCAACGGGTTTTGATCCCGGTATTCGGAGGTTCGAATCCTTCCGTCCCAGATCATATTCCACTCTAAATATAAATTTTATTATTATAAAAATAAGTAGAATAAGATTCTTGTGAACAACTTTCTGTTTATGTTTAAAGGTCTAATATTGAATAGAATGCTATGCTTATTTCTTTTTTTTATGATTTTGGATTCCTATCTAATTTTTAGAGTAGATTGAAATTCATTAGAAAGGGGACGTTTTAAGTTGAATATCTTTGTTTGTCCGAATTTCATTAATAAATAATAAAATTAATAAAATTACGCGATCTTTTTTATTTGAACTTTTAGGTATTTCGTGTTTGACTCTAATGAATAATTAGAAATCGATGGAAGGGGTGGGCAGAATTGAGATAGAGGAATTCATTCATTTTATTCACTTTCCTTTTTCCTTTATTTCTTTTATGAAAATCTTATAGAAAGATTACTAAATCTTAAGTTAAACAAAATATGAAAATACATATATAAAACTAGGAAATGCATAGTCTATATGTATATATTATTATTGCTCTATAGTTCTATTTCAGTAAGAGCAGTTTTTCGTTGTGAAACAAAAATTTTATGATCTCTTAAATTGAAAGAACAAATTTTAATATCTAACCATATTTAACATAGAATATCTATAAAAGTAACAATTGTTTAATCTATCTGATAGATATAGATAGGAACTCTTTTTTTAGCTATTTTATAAAATAAGAATCGAAAAATTGTAAGTTATTCCCTTTTTTATTTTTTATTTGATTATATAATCATTTTGATAATTAAATAAATCTTGCATTTATACTATACAATAAAAACAATAAAATTGGAGTTACGTTGAATTCGTGCTAAAACCTCTTCAGAAAAATTTCTATCCATCTATCTAGAAGAAAAGTGATAGATTACTATGTAGCGAATGCACCGATGATTATTCACGATTCCATAATTGAATCAATTCCATACCGGTTCCAAATTAGAGAAATGTTATGGTAAAACTTCGTTTGAAACGATGTGGTAGAAAGCAACGTGCGACTTGAAAGACATGATCCATTGTGGATTTTTACATCCACCATTTTATATAAGAAAGAATGAAAGTGCTCTTGACTCGACATCATTTATTCTGTTTAGCTAGAAACCCCATTGGGTTGTAATGGAAATAGTCCATGATGGAGCTCGAGTAGAAAGTATTGATTCATTTCTCCGGGGCAAGGGTCTATGGTTAATGCCAATCAATAAATTGGAACAACTTCGTAAGTATATCGTTGATAGAGAAATCGAAAAGGTTTTACGTTCCCAATCTAAAATAAAATTTCTTGGAATTGAAAAAAAAATCTTTCCATATGAAAGTGTATCGCATAAGAATCAACCCTTTCTATGATTCTTTACTAGAAATCAATCGCAAAAAAAGGTATGTTGCTGCCATTTTGAAAGGATTAAGAATCACCGAAGTTATGTCGAAACCTAATGATTTAAAACAAAGATTAAAGGATCCCAAAACAAGAAAAGATCTTTTCCATTGTTTCCATAATCGGATCATAATAAAAATTCAAATAAATTTGAAACGAAAGAAACAAAAAGGGGGTTTAAAGACCACTCAATAAATGAAATGCTTAAATATTTTCCTTTGAGCCACTTGAGAGTTATCTAACTTGAGTTATGAGTACAAATGATTTTTTTAAAAGAAGTAAGACTAAAAAGGGGGGATTTAAATCAAAATCTAATTTATTTAACCATTTTATAGACCCATTTGTGATTGTATGTAATCCTATACATTAGGTAGAACTTAGAATCATTTTTAACGAGCCGTACGAGGAGAAAACTTCCTATACGTTTCTAGGGGGGGGTTATTTTTTTAGATCTATCCCAATGAGCCGTCTATCGAATCATTGCAATTGATGTTCGGTCCCGAAGAGAAGGGCGCGATCTTCGGAAAGTGGGTTTTTATGATCCGATAAAGAATCAAACTTATTTAAATGTTCCTGCTATTCTATATTTCCTTGATAAAGGTGCTCAACCTACAGAAACGGTTCAGGATATTTTAAAGAAAGCGGGGGTTTTTAAGGAGTTTCACTTTCACTCTAATCAAACGAAATCAAATTAAGGAAATAAAAAAAAAATAATAGAGTAATAGAGAAAGATTGTATAAAACTATATAGGAGTCATCACTCCCCTAACTTTTTATTTTCTCTTTTGCTCTATTCATACCAATGCATTACTCCCCTATGTTCTATAACAGTAAAACCAGAATTTCTTAATTTATTGATCCTAGAAAAATTCTGACAATCTCTT